TGATTAGTAATCAGGAACCCTCTATCAAGCGGGCAAAAGAGTTAGTTCTTCCTTCTGCGAAATGGAGAAAAAATCAAATTTCACTTCATGTGCCCTTCTTTCGTATTAATACGTACTAATAGATATACGTATTATTCTATATCTATATATAGATAGAATAATGAAAATCTATAACGGAAGTGCTGCATATTTTTATATCTCCCCAGAACCTACATCTTTGACTAGGAATTCCTGTTGAATCGGATTCTAACGAATCCTTAGGGAACTCGTAAGAAACTCTTTATTAGAAGATAGGACGGTAGAAAAAAAATACTAAAGCGGATTATCGTCCATATATTTCTTGTAGAAAGATGAATAGGTACACTTATTTAGTTTAGTTCTACATTCCTTGCACTTATTATATACTTAATAATATTTATAATAGATATATTTATCATAAGATATCCTTATAACAGGTACAAATATTGAATCGAGGCACCCATTCTATGACAGATCTCAATTTACCCTCTATTTTTGTGCCTTTAGTGGGCCTAATGTTTCCAGCAATTGCAATGGCTTCTTTATCTCTTCATATTCAAAAAAATAAGATTATTTAGATCCGATAGGGCAAAATTTAATCAATTTATTTCAACACTTGGACTTGGATCATAATACAGATATCTAGTTAGTGGAATATGGTACGACACGTGGCTCCCTCCGAGCACAAATCAAAAGCTGTTATGCATGCGGATCCATAATATATGGATAAATGCATGTATATGCGGGGGTATAGCGGTTTTAAAATGGATCGGCGGATATCATATCTGAAATAGAAAGTCAACGTATCGATATTATGTAGATATACAGAGGGGGTCATATGAACGGAATGTTATTATTTTATATCTAACCAATTCTATGAATTACCCCTAATAGTTCGCACCATAATAGTGCTAGTTGATGAGAGTTACTTCGGGAGCAAAAAAAAAGTAAAATCAAATTCATTTGGCTTATTCTCTTTTCTCAATTCCAATAGGATGCAACTGGATCTAGTATGAACTGGCGATCAGAACGTATATGGATAGAACTTATAACGGGGTCTCGAAAAACAAGTAATTTCTGCTGGGCCTGTATCCTTTTTTTAGGTTCACTAGGATTCTTATTGGTTGGAACTTCGAGTTATCTTGGTAGGAATCTGATATCCCTATTCCCATCTCAGCAAATCATTTTTTTTCCCCAAGGGATCGTGATGTCTTTCTATGGGATCGCGGGTCTGTTCATTAGTTCCTATTTGTGGTGCACAATTTCGTGGAATGTAGGTAGTGGTTATGATCGATTCGATAGAAAAGAAGGAATAGTGTGTATTTTTCGTTGGGGATTTCCTGGAATAAATCGTCGCATCTTCCTTCGATTTCTTATGAGAGATATCCAGTCCATCAGAATGGAAGTTAAAGGGGGTCTTTATTCTCGACGTGTCCTTTATATGGAAATCAGAGGCCAGGGTGCCATTCCCTTGACTCGTACTGATGAGAATTTTACTCCACGAGAAATTGAACAAAAAGCTGCTGAATTAGCCTATTTTTTGCGCGTGCCAATTGAATTGAAATGAAGAGGAGAATCAATGCTTTCTCGGCCTGAGGGAGGGAACCCGGAAACCCTTTTTGGAACTGAAATTTCTTCGGAATGTTCATTCGAACGTGTTAGATTCTATTTCCCCCGTTCCATTGGTAATCCTGCCGTAGCCTATAGAATAAAGTAGGCGGACGTATCTGGAACAACCATAATAATATTTTGATCTACCAAAAAGATTTTTTATGCATATGGAATTCTTTCATACTAGTAAAAAGTCTAATAAGTATGTATTCATCACACATATCAGAACATTTCGAAATAATTGAAGGGAGTTCTTTCGTCTCGAAATCCGAATAATATTCATTATTTCAAGTGGTTCTTTTAACCATTCATCGAAAAAAACAAATGAAGATAGAATTGGTTCGAATTTGATTTGACCGATTGATATTTCTGGGAAAAATATTGGATTATTTCTTCATTCGAAACGGACCCTTAATTCTATTTCTATATTCTTTCTAGACCCAAGGACTAAACAATTCAAAAAAAGGAATAGATCCATAGGTTCCATACCTTGTTATAGAACTCATGCTTCATAAAAATATCGGATCAGATAGAGTCGGCGAATGAAGCGGGTTCATTAACAATTCACAGATTAAAAGTGCCAAAAAAGAAAGCATTGACTCCCTTCCCATATCTTGCATCTATAGTTTTTTTGCCCTGGTGGATCTCTCTCTCATTTACCAAAAGTCTGGAACCTTGGGTTACTAATTGGTGGAATACCGGGCAATCCAAAACTTTTTTGAATGATATTCAAGAGAAGAACGTTCTGGAAAGATTCATAGAATTAGAACAACTATTCCTGTTGGACGAAATGATAAAAGAGTATCCCGAGACACAGATACAAAAGTTTCATATAGGAATCCACAAAGAGACGCTCCAATTGGTCAAAATGCACAATGAAGATCATATCCATATCGTTTTGCATTTCTCGACAAATATAATCTGTTTTGCTATTCTAAGTGGTTATTATTTTCTGGGTAATGAAGAACTTGTTATTCTTAATTCTTGGGTTCAGGAATTCCTCTATAACTTAAGCGACACAATAAAGGCTTTTTCGATTCTTTTAGTAACTGATTTATGTATCGGATTCCACTCACCCCGTGGTTGGGAACTAATGATTGGTTCGGTCTACAAAGATTTTGGATTTGCTCATAACGATCAAATTATATCTGGTCTTGTTTCCACTTTTCCAGTTATTCTAGATACAATTTTGAAATATTGGATCTTCCATTATTTAAATCGTGTATCCCCTTCACTTGTAGTGATTTATCATTCAATGAATGAATGAAGATGAAGAACTCATTTGATCTGCTGATATCAACCAAATCATGATGCTACTTCGTACATAAACAAATCATTTTTAAGCTTACTCACTCTTTATACTTCTACTCGCCCAAGAGATTCCTCCTATATTATATTTCAGTATAATTATTCCAGTACAATGGCAGAATCGTGGATAGGGAACTATACTAGCTACCTACCTAATTTATTGTAGAAATTTCCGGGATCAATGATTGGACCATGCAAAATAGAAATACCTTTTCTTGGGTAAAGGAAGAGATGACTCGATTCATTTCCGTATCGATCATGATATATGTAATAACTCGGACATCTATTTCAAACGCATATCCCATTTTTGCGCAGCAGGGTTATGAAAATCCACGAGAAGCAACTGGGCGTATTGTATGTGCCAATTGCCATTTAGCTAATAAGCCCGTGGATATTGAGGTTCCACAAGCCGTGCTTCCTGATACTGTATTTGAAGCAGTTGTTCGAATCCCTTATGATATGCAACTGAAACAAGTTCTTGCTAATGGTAAAAAGGGGGCTTTGAATGTGGGGGCTGTCCTTATTTTACCCGAGGGATTCGAATTAGCTCCCCCCGATCGTATTTCTCCCGAGCTGAAAGAAAAGATGGGCAATCTGTCTTTTCAGAGTTATCGCCCCAATAAAAGAAATATTCTTGTGGTAGGTCCTGTTCCTGGTCAGAAATATAGTGAAATTGTCTTTCCCATTCTTTCCCCGGACCCTGCTACTAAGAAAGACGTTCACTTCTTAAAATATCCCATATATGTAGGCGGGAACAGAGGAAGGGGTCAGATTTATCCTGATGGGAGCAAGAGTAACAATACAGTCTATAATGCTACAGCAGCAGGTATAGTAAGCAGAATAGTACGTAAAGAAAAGGGGGGATATGAAATAAGCATAGCCGATGCATCGGATGGACGCCAAGTGGTTGATATTATACCTCCAGGACCAGAACTTCTTGTTTCAGAGGGGGAATCCATCAAGCTTGATCAGCCATTAACAAGTAATCCTAACGTGGGTGGATTTGGTCAGGGAGATGCAGAAATAGTACTTCAAGATCCATTACGTGTCCAAGGTTTGTTGTTTTTCTTGGCATCTGTTATTCTAGCACAAATCTTTTTGGTTCTTAAAAAGAAACAGTTTGAGAAGGTTCAATTGTCCGAAATGAATTTCTAGATCGACAGATTCATCAGGTTGGTAAAAAGGGCCGAATTATTGTTGATCGGTGCAATTATGTATGATCCAAAAAAAAGATAGAAAGCTCTTTGTTTTCTTTGTTTATACTTTTTTTTGTGAGATGTCGGGAATTGCTTGTATCCTAGTAAGAGGATGTATATTGCAAAGAAAAGAAGACTACTTGAACTTTTTTTCAATCCAAATTGGAGTGGTGTAATTGTGTCAGGTCTCTTATTGCCAAATTGTCAATGCCATGTAATGCATCGATAGTTTTTTGTATCTACTAGAATCGAATTCTAATAGATAATAGGCGGCATGACATAAAATAAATAAGTAGGAGAAGAATACGCGGTAAGGGATAGATGAAAGGAACAAATGATTCTAGGAGGGATTACTCGTCTTCCTAATTTTCGACACAAGAAAGGGGTGGAAAATTCCTTTTCTTGTGTTGAAATAATAATGCTTCTTGATTCTGTTCGTCAAAGATTACTATTTTATTCCTTTTCCAGATCTATTGGAACCTCTTTGTTTAGATTCATAAGAAAGAAGTAGTGGACAAACAAAAAAAGGGGAGGGGGTGACTTATTGAGCAAATCGAACTTCTTCAATGAACTTATATTATAATATCAAAAAAAAAAAGAGAATTTTAACTGTGATGAGATAATAAATAGGGATTAGGGATTTGGATATGCGTAAAAATCTAAAATTTCATCTTTTCAACCCGAACAGTAAGAGTTTTTTTCTTGAAATTTTCTTTTTTATTAGAGTAGAGTAAGGTTCAATTAAATTAGTATAGAAACGATTTGCAGGGTGTCTCGTCTGTAGAAATCCTGTGTCATCCAAAAAATCATTCTTTCTTCTTGGTTCGGAAGAGTCCTCTCATACTATGGAGGAACAGATACAATGGA